AAAACAAAATCTTTGTATATACATCCGAACCACCGTTGGTAATATTTCTTTTTATCGAGAAATCGAAGAAGCTATACAAGGGTTTGGTAAAGCCCGCTCAGACGGTACCCAATCTAATCATAGAGATCTCAGCTAAGAAATTCTATAACACCCGTGGAGATTCAGATCCTTTCTTTGGTTCAACTAGGACCATAGTTCCTGAATTTCTACGCAACTCAAAATCGAGAAAAGGAAGTTTTCCAATCATTGACTCAAACTCATTGTCGAACCCTACTCAGTGGAATATGGAGGTATTTATGGCGGAACGGGCCAATTTGGGCTTTCACAATAAAGTGATAGATGGAACTGCCATTAAACGACTTATTAGCAGATTAATAGATCACTTCGGAATGGCGTATACATCACACATCTTGGATCAAATAAAGACTCTGGGTTTCCAACAAGCCACTGCTACATCCATTTCATTAGGAATTGATGATCTTTTAACAATACCTTCTAAGGGATGGCTAGTCCAAGATGCTGAACACCAAAGTTTCATTTTGGAAGAACACCATCATTATGGAAATGTACACGCAATAGAAAAATTACGTCAATCCATTGAGATATGGTATGCTACAAGTGAATACTTGCGACAACAAATGAATCCTAATTTTAGGATGACCGAACCCTTTAATCCAGTCTATATAATGTCTTTTTCGGGCGCTAGAGGAAATGCATCTCAAATACACCAATTAGTAGGCATGAGAGGATTAATGTCGGATCCACAAGCACAAATGATTGACTTACCCATTCAAAGCAATTTACGCGAAGGATTGTCTTTAACAGAATATATCATTTCTTGTTATGGAGCCCGAAAAGGAGTTGTAGATACTGCTGTACGAACATCAGATGCTGGATATCTTACACGCAGGCTTGTTGAAGTAGTTCAACACGTTGTTGTACGTAGAACAGATTGTGGCACTACCCGAGGGATCTTTGTGAGTCCTCGAAATGGAATGATACCAGAAAGGATTTTCATTCACACATTAATTGGCCGTGTATTAGCGGACAATATATATATGGGTCCACGATGCATTGCCGTCCGAAATCAAGATCTTGGGATTGGACTTATCAATCGAATCATAACCTTTCGAACACAACCAATATCTATTCGAACTCCTTTTACTTGTAGGAGTACGTCTTGGATATGTCGATTATGTTACGGCCGGAGTCCTACTCATGGCGATTTGGTGGAATTGGGAGAAGCTGTAGGTATTATTGCGGGTCAATCCATTGGGGAACCGGGTACTCAACTAACATTAAGAACGTTTCATACCGGTGGAGTATTCACAGGGGGTACTGCAGAACATGTGCGAGCCCCTTCTAATGGAAAAATCAAATTTAATGAAGATTTAATTCATCCCACACGTACACGTCATGGGCATCCGGCTTTTCTCTGTTCTATTGACTTGTATGTAACCATTGAGAGTGAAGATATTCTACATAACGTGACTATTCCATCAAAAAGTCTTCTTTTAGTTCAAAACGATCAATATGTGGAATCAGAACAAGTGATTGCTGAAATTCGCGCGGGAACATACCCTTTTAATTTTACGGAGAGGGTTCGAAAACATATTTATTCCGATTCAGAAGGAGAAATGCACTGGAGTACCGACGTATACCATACATCTGAATTTCCATATAGTAATGTCCATCTTTTACCAAAAACAAGTCATTTATGGATATTATCGGGGGGTTCGGGCAGATCCAGTACAGTCCCATTTTCGCTACACAAGGATCAAGATCAAATGAACACACATTCCCTTTCTGTCGAAAAGAGATATATTTCGAACTCCTCCGTAAATTCAGAAAATAATGATCAAGTTCAATACAAATTATTTAGTTCAGATCTTTCGAGTAAAAAAAAAAGTGAGATTTCTGATTATTCCGAACTTAATCGAATCCAAAGTACTGGTCATTGTAATCTCATATATCCTGCAATTCTCGACGAGAATTTTTATTTAGTGGCAAAGAGACGCAGAAATCGATTTATCATGCCATTCCAATCGATTCAAGAACAGGAGAAAGAACTAATATCCCCCTCCGATATCTCGATTGAAATACCTATAAATGGTATTTTCTATAGAAATAGTATTTTTGCTTATTTCAACGATCCTCAATACCAACAAAGAAACAGTTCCGGAATTACTAAGTATGGGTTTGTAGGGGCGCATTCAATTGTAAAAAAAGAGGATTCGGTTGAGTATCGGAGAGTCAAAGAATTTAAGTCAAAATACGGAATGAAAGTACATTGCTTTTTTTTCATTCCTGAGGAAGTGTATATTTTACCCAAATCTTCTTCCGTAATGGTACGTAATAATAGTATTATTGGAATAGATACACAAATCACGTTAAATATAAGAAGTCGGGTAAGCGGATTGGTACGAATAGAGAGAAAAAAAAAAAAAATTGAACTGAAAATTCTTTCTGGAGATCCGCATTTTCCGGGGGAGACAGATAAGATATCGCGATACAGTGGTATCTTAATACCACCAGGAAGGGTAAAAACAAATTCTAAGAAATCAAAAAAAAAAAAAAATTGGATCTATGTCCAACGGATCACACTTACCAAGAAAAAGTATTTTCTTTTGGTTCGGCCAGTAATCCTATATAACAACAAAATGGAATACGATATAAATTTGGAAACACTTTTCCCCCCGGATCTATTGCAGGAAAAGGAAAATCTGAAACTTCAAGTTGTCAATTATATTCTTTATGGAAATGGTAAACCAATTCGAGAAATTTATGACACAAGTATTCAATTAGTTCGTACTTGTTTAGTCTTGAATTGGGATGAAGACAAAAAAAGTTCTTCTATCGAAGGGGCTCGTGCTTCTTTTGTTGAAGTAAGTACAAATGGTCTGATTCGTGATTTCCTCAAAATCAACTTAAACTTAGTGGAATCCCGTATTTCCGATATCAACAGAAAACGGAACGATTCATTAGGTTTAGGATCGATCTCCCATATTGGATTAGATCATGCCAATATTAATTCATTTTTTTCCATTTATTCCAAGGCAAAGATTCAACAATCACTTAAACAAAATGAAGTAACTATAAGTACGTTGTTGAATAGAAATAGAAATAAAGAATGTCGATCTTTAATAATTTTGTCATCATCTAATTGTTTTCAAATGGATCCATTCAACGATGTAAAATATCAGAATGTCATAAAAGAATTAACTAAAAGAGAGGCTAGAATCCCAATTAGGAATTCGCCGGGTCCGGGTCCTTTAGGAACAGCGCTTGAAATTGCAAATTTTTATTCAGTCTACCATTATTTACTAACTCATAATCAGATCTCTGTAAAAAAATATTTGAAACTTGACAATTTCAAAAAAACTTTTCAAGTACTTAAATATTATTTAATGGAGGAGAACAAGAGAATTTTGAATCCTGATTCGTACATTAACAGTGTTTTGAATCCATTCAAATTGAATTGGTATTTTCTCCATCATAATTATCATCATAATTTTTGTGAAGAAACATTCACAATAATTAACCTGGGACAGTTTATTTGCGAAAATGTATGTATGGCCAAAAACGCACCCCACCTAAAATCGGGTCAAGTTATAATTGTTCACGTTGAGTCTATAGTACTAAGATCAGCTAAGCCTTATTTGGCCACTCCCGAAGCAACTGTTCATCGTCATTATGGAGAAATCCTTGACCAAGGAGATACTTTAGTTTCATTTATGTATGAAAAGTCGAGATCTAGTGATATAACGCAGGGTCTTCCAAAAGTGGAACAAGTGTTAGAAGTACGCTCAATTGATTCAATATCGATAAACCTAGAAAAGAGAGTTGAGGGTTGGAACGCGTGTAGAACAAGAATTCTTGGAATTCCTTGGGGATTCTTGATTGGTGCTGAACTAACTATAGTACAAAGTCGTATCTCTTTGGTTAATAAGATCCAAAAGATTTATCGATCCCAAGGGGTGCAGATCCATAATAGGCATATAGAAATTATTGTACGTCAAATAACATCAAAAGTGTCGGTTTCGGAAGATGGAATGTCTAATGTTTTTTCACCCGGAGAACTAATTGGATTGTTGCGAGCGGAACGCACGGGGCGGGCTTTGGAAGAAGTGATCTGTTACCGAGTTATGCTCTTGGGAATCACGAGAGCATCTCTGAATACTCAAAGTTTCATCTCCGAGGCAAGTTTTCAAGAAACCGCTCGTGTTTTATCAAAAGCAGCTCTCCGCGGACGTATCGATTGGCTGAAAGGCCTGAAAGAAAACGTTGTTCTAGGCAGTATGATACCTGTTGGTACCGGATTCAAAGGATTAGTGCACCGCTCAAGGCAACATACGAGCATTCCTTTAAGATTAAAAACCAAAAACAAGAATTTATTCGAGGGGGAAATGGGAGATATTTTGTTCCACCACAGAGAGTTATTTGATTCTTGCATTTCAAAAAATTGATATGATACATCAGAACAATAATTTATAGGATTTAATGATTCCTAAGAGTGGATTCATACTTTTAACTTTATAACTATATAACTAACTATGAGGCGATTCTTTTATTTGTTCCATTTACACGCGATTTGGTAATGTGATTTTTGATATTTATATATTTATAGAGTAATAAGGAAATGCAAAAAAAAAGAGAATAAAGAATAGAAAGAAATAAATCGGTTGGGTCATATATCAACACCCAATCTTCGAGAAAAGAGGAAAAGAAAAGGTTCCGTCGGAACAGTTATTTATTTCAGGGTAATCCCGTCTTTTTTTTTTTCAATGAAAAAAAAGGGAGGAAGTGTAGGGAGAAATGATAAGAAGATATTGGAATATTAATTTGGAAGAGATGCTGGAAGCAGGAGTTCATTTTGGTCATGCTATTAAAAAATGGAATCCGAAAATGGCACCTTATATCTCTGCAAAGCGTAAAGGTATTCATATTACAAATCTTATTAGAACTGCTCGTTTTTTATCAGAAGCTTGTGATTTAGTTTTTGATGCAGCAAGTAGTGGAAAAAAATTCTTAATTGTTGGTACAAAAAAAAAAGCAGCGGATTCGGTAGCGCGGGCTGCAATAAGGGCTCGGTGTCATTATGTTAATAAAAAGTGGCTCGGCGGTATTTTAACGAATTGGTCCACTACAGAAATGAGACTTCAAAAGTTCAGGGACTTAAGAATAGACCAAAAGACAGGAAAACTCAATCACCTTCCGAAAAGGGATGTGGCTCGATTAAAGAGACAATTATCTCACTTGCAAAAATATCTGGGCGGGATCAAATATATGACAGGGTTACCAGATATTGTAATAATCGTTGATCAACAAGAAGAATATACGGCTCTTCGGGAATGTATCACTTTGGGAATTCCGACAATTTGTTTAATTGATACAAATTGTGACCCCGATCTCACAGATATTTCGATTCCGGCGAATGATGACGCTAGAGCTTCAATCCGATTCATTCTTAACAAATTAGTATTTGCAATTTGTGAAGGTCGTTCTAGGTATATACGAAATCCCTAATTAATAATAACATATAAGATCAAAAAGTTCTTTTGAAAATTCCATAGACTGATAAATTGATGGAATCCTTTACTATTCCTGAATCGTGCAAAAGAAATTTTAAAGAATTTAGGAATATTATGTGATTCGTTTGTATACAAAATATACAATTCCAGTGGGCAAGCCTAAACAAAAAAAGGGTTGAATCAAAATAATTTCTTGTAAGGTTTTCTTTCAGAGGACAATATGAATGTTTTATCATCTTCCATCAACACATTAAAAGGCTTATATGATATATCCGGCGTAGAAGTAGGCCAGCATTTTTATTTGAAACTGGGTGGTTTCCAAGTTCATGCCCAAGTACTTATTACTTCTTGGGTTGTAATTGCTATCTTATTAGGTTCCGCCATTGTAGCTGTTCGGAATCCACAAACCATCCCTAGTGACGGTCAGAATTTCTTCGAATATGTCCTTGAATTTATTCGAGATGTGAGCAAAACTCAAATTGGAGAGGAATATGGTCCATGGGTTCCTTTTATTGGAACTATGTTTCTATTTATTTTTGTTTCTAATTGGTCAGGGGCGCTTTTACCTTGGAAAATCATACAGTTACCTCATGGAGAGTTAGCCGCACCCACAAATGATATAAATACTACCGTTGCTTTAGCTTTACTTACGTCAATTGCATATTTTTATGCGGGCCTTAGCAAAAAAGGATTAGGTTATTTCGTTAAATACATTCAACCAACTCCAATTCTTTTACCCATTAATATTTTAGAAGATTTCACAAAACCTTTATCGCTTAGCTTTCGACTTTTCGGAAATATATTAGCGGACGAATTGGTAGTTGTTGTTCTTGTTTCTTTAGTACCTTCAGTGGTTCCTATACCTGTTATGCTCCTTGGATTATTTACAAGCGGTATTCAAGCTCTTATTTTTGCAACCTTAGCAGCGGCTTATATAGGCGAATCCATGGAGGGGCACCATTGACTAAGTTTCGAAATCGTCTTTATTTTTGAACTTAGTGCAAAGCAATCCATGCCTTTCTCAAGACAATTTACTTAATATGGACATAAATATACACATAAATAGACAAAAAGGTCGATACGACCTAGAGGAAGAATCAAAAGAATTAGTTTACTTTATCGAAGAAAAAGATGTATATGCAAGAGTAGGCTAGTTCTATATGAGCGAAAAGATATATCTAATCGTTCCACTACTACTCAGAATTGAGATAGGGATTTCAATACGAGTCCTTCCTTTTCATTTGTTTGAATTGAATATTGAATAAAGAAATTCTATCAAGAAAAAGAGCGAAGAGCTCGAATTTCAAGAAAGGTTCGGAGCAAAGAAAGAAATGGAAAAAAGTTGTATGAATTCGCAAAAAATCCGCGGATAGGAATTTGAAAAATAGATAGCGAAGTGATTCTGATGATTCAATAAGATTATTACTTCAATTCAGAGCTCTTAGTTGCGTTACTTTGGCTGGAAAAATCTTATCGACGCAATAAATAATTAAGTCATAATTTATTGGTTGATTGTATCATTAACCATTTCTTTTTTCTTTTGCGAGGAACTTATCATGAATCCATTGGTTTCTGCCGCTTCCGTTATTGCTGCTGGGTTGGCTGTTGGGCTTGCTTCTATTGGACCTGGGGTTGGTCAAGGTACAGCTGCAGGCCAAGCTGTAGAAGGTATCGCGAGACAGCCCGAGGCGGAGGGAAAAATACGAGGTACTTTATTGCTTAGTCTGGCTTTTATGGAAGCTTTAACAATTTATGGACTGGTTGTAGCATTAGCACTTTTATTTGCAAATCCTTTTGTTTAATTTTCTATTTGTTTAGAATCCCATAAAAAAAAAAAATACGTATTTTTCTTTTTTATTGCCTTAGACTTGCTGCTTGCTTTTTTTCGAATTCTATCAGGATTTCACCCTACAACTACCGACTTTAGTTTTCTTGCGACAATTGCCCTCGGGAAGGACTGATTGGGGGA